GCTAACGTAGCTTAAACATCTCAAAAAGCAAGACACTGAAAATGTCTAGATGGACTTACTAGTCCCGTTAACATAAAGGTTTGGTCCCAGCCTTTCTATTAGTTCTTAACAGACTTACACATGCAAGAATCCACGCTCCGGTGAGAATGCCCTCTAAATCATAAGGATTAAAAGGAGCAGGTATCAAGCACGCTATATAGCAGCTCACAACACCTTGCTTAGCCACACCTACGGGATACAGCAGTGATAAAAATTAAGCCATGAACGAAAGTTCGACTAAGTCATGTTAACAAGAGTCGGTAAACTTCGTGCCAGCCACCGCGGTCATACGATTGACCCAAATTAATAGAGACACCGCGTAAAGAGTGTCAAGAAACTGCCCAAAAATAAAGTCAAATCTTAATTAAGCGGTAAAATGCCATAATTAAAACTAAGTCAGACTACGAAAGTGACTTTAATACAATTCAGTACACGACAGCTAAGACCCAAACCGGGATTAGATACCCCACTATGCTTAGCCATAAACCCAGATAATCACAAAACAAGATTATTCGCCAGAGTACTACTAGCAACAGCTTAAAACTCAAAGGACTTGGCGGTGCTTCATATCCCTCTAGAGGAGCCTGTTCTATAATCGATAAACCCCGATCAACCTCACCAACCCTTGCTACTTCAGTCTATATACCGCCATCTTCAGCAAACCCCAGTAAGGGAACGACAGTAAGCACAACTACTTTACGTAAAAACGTTAGGTCAAGGTGTAACCTATGGGATGGGAAGAAATGGGCTACATTTTCTACACTAAGAATACCCTTTATACCTAAACGAAAGTTTTTATGAAATATAAAAACCAAAGGAGGATTTAGCAGTAAATTAAGAATAGAGCGCTTAATTGAATAAGGCCATGAAGCACGCACACACCGCCCGTCACCCTCCTCAAGTATCATAGCATAAACCCCAACCTATCAGCCTATGCAACATTACTATACAAGAGGAGACAAGTCGTAACAAGGTAAGCATACTGGAAAGTGTGCTTGGATAAAACAAGATATAGCTTAAACAAAGCATCTAGTTTACACCTAGAAGATTCCATCATACATGTATATCTTGAACTAAACCTAGCCCACACATACCCCCTTTCTACTACTATAAGTAAATAAACCAAAACATTCACCATACGTCTAAAGTATAGGAGATAGAAATTTAAAATATCCATGGCGCTATAGAGATAGTACCGTAAGGGAAAGATGAAAGAAACACCAAAAGTAAAAAAAAGCAAAGCTTACCCCTTGTACCTTTTGCATAATGACTTAACTAGTAACAACTTAGCAAAGAGACCTTAAGTTAAACTACCCGAAACCAGACGAGCTACTTAAGAGCAGTTACTAGAACGAACTCATCTATGTAGCAAAATAGTGAGAAGACTTTTAAGTAGAGGTAAAAAGCCTAACGAGCCTGGTGATAGCTGGTTGTCCAAGAAAAGAATCTCAGTTCAACATTAAATAATACTAAAACCCACATTAAGTCTTAACGTATATTTAATAGCTAGTCTAAAAAGGTACAGCTTTTTAGAAATGGATACAACCTTGACTAGAGAGTAACAAAACCACAAAACCATAGTAGGCCTAAAAGCAGCCATCAATTAAGAAAGCGTTCAAGCTCAACAACACAATAACCCCTTAATTTCAATAATAGACAATCAACTCCTAGCATGACTACTGGACTAATCTATATAAACATAGAAGCAATACTGTTAACATGAGTAACAAGAAAACTTTCTCCTTGCACAAATTTATACCAGTGACTGATACTATACTGATAGTTAACAGCCCATAAATATAACCTAACACTAAACTCTTTATTAAAACACTGTTAACCCAACACAGGTGTGCACTAAGGAAAGATTAAAAAAAGTAAAAGGAACTCGGCAAACACAAACCCCGCCTGTTTACCAAAAACATCACCTCTAGCATAACCAGTATTAGAGGCACTGCCTGCCCAGTGACAATCGTTAAACGGCCGCGGTATTCTGACCGTGCAAAGGTAGCATAATCACTTGTTCTCTAAATAAGGACTTGCATGAATGGCCACACGAGGGTTTTACTGTCTCTTACTTTCAATCAGTGAAATTGACCTCCCCGTGAAGAGGCGGGGATAATTAAATAAGACGAGAAGACCCTATGGAACTTTAATTAATTAATCCAATAAAATATAAATTTAAACCACCCAAGGGACAACAAACTTTTATATGGGTTAACAATTTCGGTTGGGGTGACCTCGGAGCATAAAAAAACCTCCGAGTGATTAAAGCCTAGGCCTACCAGCCAAAGCACACCATCACTTATTGATCCAAACTATTGATCAACGGAACAAGCTACCCTAGGGATAACAGCGCAATCCTATTCTAGAGTCCATATCGACAATAGGGTTTACGACCTCGATGTTGGATCAGGACATCCTGATGGTGCAACCGCTATTAAGGGTTCGTTTGTTCAACGATTAAAGTCCTACGTGATCTGAGTTCAGACCGGAGTAATCCAGGTCGGTTTCTATCTATTATGCATTTCTCCCAGTACGAAAGGACAAGAGAAATAAGGCCAACTTCAAACAAGCGCCTTCAATTAATTAATGATTTAGTCTCAACTTAATAAACAAGCACAAATTATACCCACCCAAGACCAGGGTTTTGTTGAGGTGGCAGAGTCCGGCAATTGTATAAAACTTAAACTTTTACACTCAGAGGTTCAAATCCTCTCCCCAACAAAATGTTCATAATTAATATTCTAATACTTATTCTCCCCATCCTCCTAGCCGTAGCATTTCTAACACTAGTAGAACGTAAAATCCTAGGTTATATGCAACTTCGAAAAGGACCAAACATTGTAGGTCCACATGGCTTACTCCAACCCTTTGCTGATGCTATCAAACTATTCACCAAAGAGCCTCTACGCCCAGCCACATCATCCACCACCATGTTCATCACCGCACCTATCCTTGCTCTCACCTTGGCTCTTACAATATGATGCCCCCTACCCATACCCCACCCCCTAATTAATATAAACCTAGGAGTCTTATTCATACTAGCAATATCTAGTTTAGCCGTTTACTCCATCCTATGATCTGGCTGAGCCTCCAATTCAAAATACGCATTAATCGGAGCCCTACGAGCAGTAGCACAAACAATCTCGTACGAAGTAACACTAGCCATCATCCTTCTCTCCATCCTCCTGATAAACGGATCCTTCACCCTATCCACATTAATTACAACACAAGAACAAATATGACTACTCATCCCCTCATGACCACTAGCCATAATGTGATTCATTTCCACCCTAGCAGAAACTAACCGAGCCCCATTTGACTTAACAGAAGGAGAATCAGAACTAGTGTCCGGCTTCAACGTAGAATATGCAGCAGGTCCATTCGCTATATTTTTCCTAGCAGAATATGCCAACATCATCATAATAAACATATTCACAACTATTTTATTCCTAGGAGCATTTCACAACCCCTATATACCAGAACTATGTACTACAAATTTAATTATCAAAACATTACTTCTCACAATATCATTCCTATGAATTCGAGCATCCTATCCCCGATTCCGATACGACCAACTAATACACCTACTCTGAAAAAACTTCTTACCCTTAACACTAGCTTTCTGTATATGGTGTATTGCCCTTCCCATTACAACAGCAAGCATCCCCCCTCAAACCTAAAACCAAGAAATATGTCTGACAAAAGAGTTACTTTGATAGAGTAAATAATAGAGGTTTAAATCCTCTTATTTCTAGAACAATAGGAATTGAACCTATCCCTGAGAATTCAAAATTCTCTGTGCTACCACACTACACCACAATCTATAGTAAGGTCAGCTAAACAAGCTATCGGGCCCATACCCCGAAAATGTTGGTTCATACCCTTCCCGTACTAATAAACCCATTCATCTCTACCATCACCCTAATAACCCTTATCCTAAGTACAACAACTGTAATAATCAGCTCTCATTGACTATTTGCCTGAATCGGATTCGAAATAAACATAATAGCCATAATTCCTATTATAATAAAAAACCCTAATCCCCGAGCCACAGAAGCTTCTACCAAATATTTTCTAACACAAACCACCGCCTCCATACTACTCATAATAGCAATTATTATCAACTCAATATACTCCGGCCAATGAACTATCATAAAACTATTCAACCCAACCGCCTCCACCCTAATAGCAACAGCCATAGCTATTAAGCTAGGACTGGCCCCTTTTCACTTTTGAGTACCCGAAGTAGCACAAGGTATCCCTCTGACCTCCGGCCTAATCTTACTCACATGACAAAAAATCGCACCTCTCTCAATCCTCTATCAAATCTCGCCTTCAATTAATCTACATTTAATACTAACCATATCAATACTCTCCATCCTAATTGGAGGCTGGGGCGGACTAAACCAAACACAACTACGAAAAATCATAGCCTACTCATCAATCGCCCACATAGGATGAATAACCACTATCCTACTATACAATCCATCCCTCACCCTGCTAAACCTACTAATCTATATCACAATAACCTTCACCATATTCATATTACTCATCCAAAACTCAACCACCACTACACTCCTATTATCCCAAACCTGAAACAAAGCACCCATCTCTACAACTTTCACTGCACTCACCTTACTCTCTATAGGAGGACTACCTCCCCTCTCAGGATTTATACCCAAGTGAATAATCATTCAAGAACTCACAAAAAATAATGCCCTCATCATACCAACATTTATAGCCATCACTGCCCTACTAAATCTATACTTCTACATACGCCTAACCTACTCCACAGCACTAACCCTATTCCCCTCCACAAACAATATAAAAATAAAATGACAATTCCAACCCACAAAACGAATAACCCTTTTACCAACAGCAATCGTAATATCCACAATGCTCTTACCCCTTACACCAATAATCTCTACCTTACTTTAGAAGTTTAGGTTAAACTAGACCAAGAGCCTTCAAAGCCCTAAGCAAGTATAATTTACTTAACTTCTGCCTACTAAGGATTGCAAGACTACATCTTACATCATCTGAACGCAAATCAAATACTTTAATTAAGCTAAATCCTCACTAGATTGGAGGGATACATTTCCCACGAACTTTTAGTTAACAGCTAAATACCCTAAACAACTGGCTTCAATCTACTTCTCCCGCCGCGAGAAAAAAAAGGCGGGAGAAGTCCCGGCAGGATTGAAGCTGCTTCTTTGAATTTGCAATTCAACATGATTATTCACCACAGGACTTGGCAAAAAGAGGGTTTTACCTCTGTCTTTAGATTTACAGTCTAATGCCTACTCGGCCATTTTACCTATGTTCATAAATCGCTGACTATTCTCAACAAACCACAAAGACATTGGTACTTTATATTTACTATTTGGTGCTTGAGCAGGGATAGTAGGTACCGGCCTAAGCTTACTAATCCGTGCTGAACTAGGTCAACCTGGCACACTAATCGGAGACGACCAAGTCTACAACGTATTAGTAACAGCCCATGCTTTCGTAATAATCTTTTTCATAGTTATACCCATCATAATTGGCGGCTTTGGAAATTGACTTGTCCCTCTAATGATCGGAGCACCCGACATAGCCTTTCCCCGTATAAATAATATAAGCTTCTGACTACTTCCCCCCTCCTTCCTACTACTACTAGCATCTTCAATACTTGAAGCCGGGGCAGGTACGGGCTGAACTGTCTACCCCCCTTTAGCCGGAAACCTAGCACACGCAGGAGCCTCTGTTGATCTTACTATTTTCTCCTTACACTTAGCCGGTTTATCCTCAATCCTCGGGGCCATTAATTTCATTACAACCATTATTAATATAAAACCCCCTGCTATAACTCAATATCAAACACCCCTCTTCGTATGGTCCGTTCTAGTCACAGCAGTCTTACTTCTACTATCACTACCAGTACTAGCAGCTGGAATCACTATACTATTAACTGACCGAAATTTAAATACAACTTTCTTTGACCCGGCGGGAGGAGGAGACCCAATCCTATACCAACATCTCTTCTGATTTTTCGGCCACCCTGAAGTATATATTTTAATTCTACCTGGCTTCGGAATAATTTCACACATCGTAACTTATTATTCAGGAAAAAAAGAACCTTTCGGATATATAGGAATAGTCTGGGCCATAGTCTCCATCGGGTTCTTAGGTTTCATCGTATGAGCCCACCATATATTTACAGTCGGTATAGACGTTGACACACGAGCCTACTTCACATCAGCCACTATAATCATTGCTATTCCCACAGGAGTAAAAGTCTTTAGCTGACTAGCAACACTTCATGGAGGCAATATCAAATGATCCCCTGCCCTGATATGAGCCCTAGGCTTTATTTTCCTATTTACAGTTGGCGGGTTAACTGGCATTGTCTTAGCTAACTCATCACTAGATATTGTACTCCACGACACATACTACGTAGTTGCCCATTTCCACTACGTACTTTCAATAGGAGCAGTTTTCGCCATTATAGGAGGATTTGTCCACTGATTTCCGCTATTCTCAGGATATACACTCAACCCAACATGAGCAAAAATCCATTTTATAATCATATTTGTAGGCGTAAACTTAACATTTTTCCCTCAACATTTCCTAGGCTTATCCGGTATACCCCGACGATACTCCGACTACCCAGATGCTTACACTACATGAAATACTATCTCATCAATAGGTTCTTTCATCTCACTAACAGCAGTTATACTAATAGTCTTCATCATCTGAGAAGCATTTGCATCCAAACGGGAAATCCTAACAGTAACCCTCACCACCACAAACCTCGAATGGCTAAACGGCTGTCCTCCACCATATCATACATTCGAAGAGCCAGTCTACGTTAACCCAAAATAATCAAGAAAGGAAGGATTCGAACCCCCTAAAATTGGTTTCAAGCCAACACCATAACCACTATGTCTTTCTTTATAGATGAGATATTAGTAAAGTCTTATATAACTTTGTCAAAGTTAAGTCACAAGTGAAAATCCTGTATATCTCTATGGCATACCCTCTTCAACTAGGATTCCAAGACGCTACATCACCTATCATAGAAGAACTCCTACATTTTCATGACCACACACTAATAATCGTTTTCCTAATTAGTTCCCTAGTCCTCTACATCATTACCCTAATACTTACAACTAAATTAACTCATACCAGCACAATAAACGCCCAAGAAGTAGAAACCATTTGAACTATTCTTCCAGCCATCATCCTTATTCTAATCGCCCTACCTTCCCTACGAATCCTTTACATAATAGATGAAATCAATAACCCCTCCCTTACCGTAAAGACAATAGGCCACCAATGGTATTGAAGCTACGAATATACCGACTACGAAGACCTAAACTTTGACTCCTACATGATCCCAACATCAGACTTAAAACCAGGAGAGCTTCGCCTACTAGAAGTAGATAATCGGATAGTCCTGCCCATAGAGACAACAATCCGACTGTTAGTCTCCTCCGAAGATGTTCTACATTCATGAGCCGTACCTTCCCTAGGCTTAAAAACAGATGCTATCCCCGGACGCTTAAACCAAACAACCTTAATATCTATACGACCTGGATTATTCTTCGGACAATGCTCCGAAATTTGCGGCTCAAACCATAGCTTCATACCAATTGTCCTTGAACTAGTACCTCTAGACAAATTTGAAAAGTGATCTTCATCCATACTATAATTTCATTAAGAAGCTAAAATAGCGTTAACCTTTTAAGTTAAAGACTGAGAGACAAGACTCCCCTTAATGACATGCCACAACTAGATACATCAACATGACTCCTTACTATTACATCCATGCTTCTAACACTCTTCACATTATTTCAACTAAAAATCTCAAAACACCTTTATTACCCCAGCCCCAAACTAACAACTACCAAACTACAAAAACAACAAACCCCTTGAAACACCACATGAACGAAAATCTATTTACCTCTTTCACTGTTCCAATAGCCTTAGGCATCCCCATTACCACACTAATTATCATATTCCCTTCTATCCTATTTCCTACACCAAACCGACTAATTAATAACCGTACAATCTCCATCCAACAATGACTTATTAAACTCACATCAAAACAAATTATAAACTTACATAACCTCAAAGGACAGACCTGATCTCTAATACTAACATCGCTCCTCCTATTTATCGCCTCCACAAATCTCCTTGGAATATTTCCCCACTCATTTACACCTACCACACAACTCTCAATAAACATCGGCATAGCCCTTCCCCTATGAGCCGGCACTATTATCACAGGCTTCCGCCACAAAACAAAATCGTCCCTAGCACATCTCCTGCCACAAGGTACACCCACTTTCCTCATTCCTATATTAGTAATAATTGAAACTATTAGCCTTCTTATTCAACCAGTAGCACTAGCCGTACGACTAACTGCCAACATCACAGCAGGTCACTTACTAATACATCTAATTGGACAAACAACTCTAGCCCTAATAATAATCAGCCCCTTTACCGCCCTCACCACATTCGTAATCCTTATTCTACTCACCATCCTCGAATTCGCTGTTGCCCTAATTCAAGCTTACGTATTTACTCTCTTAGTAAGCCTATACCTGCATGACAACACATAATGACCCACCAAACCCACCCCTACCACATAGTAAACCCAAGTCCTTGACCCCTCACAGGAGCCCTCTCAGCCCTCCTCATAACATCAGGCCTAGTCATATGATTCCATTTCAACTCAACAATCCTTCTTACCCTAAGCCCAATCACAATAGCAATAACTACATTCCAATGATGACGAGACATTATCCGAGAAAGTACTTTCCAAGGCCACCACACACCAACCGTTCAAAAAGGTCTTCGATACGGTATAATTCTTTTTATCTTATCAGAAGTACTATTCTTCACTGGTTTCTTCTGAGCCTTCTATCACTCAAGCCTCGCCCCCACTCCTGAACTAGGTGGATGCTGACCACCAACAGGCATTTACCCATTAAATCCCTTAGAAGTCCCTCTCCTCAACACCTCCGTACTCCTAGCCTCTGGCGTATCCATCACCTGAGCTCATCACAGCCTTATGGAAGGAAACCGCAAACACATAATTCACGCCCTCTCTATTACAATTATACTGGGCCTCTATTTCACCCTCCTACAGATATCAGAATACTATGAAGCCCCTTTCACAATCTCAGACGGAATCTACGGGTCAACCTTCTTTATAGCCACAGGCTTTCACGGTTTTCACGTCATCATTGGATCCACCTTCCTCATTGTCTGCCTCCTACGCCAAATAAAATTTCACTTTACATCAAACCACCACTTCGGCTTCGAAGCTGCTGCTTGATATTGACATTTCGTAGATGTTGTCTGATTATTCCTCTATGTATCTATCTATTGATGAGGCTCATAGTTCTTTTAGTATTAATAAGTACAACTGACTTCCAATCAGTTAGTTTCGGTCTACCCCGAAAAAGAACAATAAATTTCCTACTAACACTACTAACAAACACAACCCTAGCAATACTACTTATATTTATTGCTTTCTGACTCCCCCAGCCAAATATATATGCAGAAAAAACAAGCCCCTATGAATGTGGTTTTGACCCTACAAGCTCCGCTCGCCTACCTTTTTCCATAAAATTCTTTCTAGTAGCAATCACCTTCCTTATTTTCGACCTAGAAATCGCTCTCCTCCTCCCCCTCCCCTGAGCAATCCAAACAAACAACCTAAACACAATACTCATTTTAACACTATCTCTAATCTCCCTCCTAGCAACCAGCCTAGCCTACGAATGATCTCAAAAAGGCCTAGAATGAGCCGAATATGATACTTAGTTTAAAATAAAACAAGTGATTTCGACCCACTAAACTGTGACTTAAGCCCACAAGTATCAAGTGTCCTTAATTAACATAAACCTTATACTAGCCTTCACTATATCCCTCACAGGCCTACTAATGTATCGACACCATTTAATGTCCGCACTACTATGTCTGGAAGGCATAATACTATCACTATTTACCCTAACAACCCTTACAATTCTCAACACTCATTTCACTCTAACCAATATAATCCCAATCATCCTTCTAGTATTTGCAGCTTGCGAAGCAGCCATCGGACTTGCATTACTAGTTATGATTTCTAGTACATACGGCACTGATTACGTACAAAGCCTTAATCTCCTTCAATGTTAAAATTTCTTATTCCTACTATCATACTAATACCCCTAACTTGATTTTCGAAGAGCAATCTAATTTGAATTAACTCCACAACCCACAGCCTATTAATTAGTTTTACAAGCCTCTTACTCCTCAACCAATTCAACGATAATAGCCTCAACTATTCCTTAATATTTTTCTCCGACTCCCTCTCAACACCACTCCTAATATTAACAATATGACTCCTCCCCCTAATACTTATAGCAAGCCAGTCTCATCTTCTCAAAGAACCACTCGCCCGAAAAAAACTTTATATCACAATATTAATCACACTACAAACAACATTAATCATAACATTCACCGCCACAGAACTAATCCTATTCTACATTATATTTGAAGCTACGCTCATTCCCACCCTCATTCTCATCACCCGTTGAGGCAATCAACCAGAACGGCTTAACGCAGGACTCTACTTCCTATTTTATACCCTAATAGGATCCCTTCCCCTATTAGTAGCACTAACCTATCTACAAAACACAACAGGATCTTTAAACTTCCTACTATTACAATACTGAACTCAACCACTATCCCCCTCCTGATCCAACACCCTTACATGACTAGCCTCTATAATAGCTTTCTTAGTAAAAATACCCCTCTACGGTCTACACCTATGGCTACCCAAAGCGCACGTAGAGGCCCCCATCGCAGGCTCAATAGTACTTGCAGCCGTATTACTAAAATTAGGAGGATATGGTATGATACGAATTACACTAACCCTAAATCCCCTAACAGAACACATAACCTATCCCTTCCTTATCCTTTCTTTATGAGGAATAATTATAACCAGCTCTATTTGCTTACGCCAAACAGATTTAAAATCACTCATCGCATACTCCTCAATCAGCCATATAGCCCTTGTCATCACAGCCATCCTCATTCAAACCCCCTGAAGTTATATAGGAGCTACCACTCTAATAATCGCCCATGGCCTCACTTCCTCTATATTATTCTGTTTAGCAAACTCCAACTATGAACGAGTCCACAGTCGAATCATAATCTTAGCACGAGGCCTACAAACTTTCCTCCCACTAATAGCCTCCTGATGACTACTAGCAAGCTTAACAAACCTTGCTCTACCTCCCACCATTAATCTAATTGGAGAACTACTTGTAATTACTTCAACTTTTTCATGATCAAACCCCACCATCTTCCTAATAGGAATAAACATTGTAATCACCGCCCTTTACTCCCTGTACATACTAATTACAACCCAACGCGGCAAACACACACATCACATCAACAACCTCATCCCCTCATTTACACGAGAACACGCTCTAATAGCCCTACATATCCTTCCTCTCCTACTCCTATCACTAAAGCCCAAAATCATCTTAGGCCCCCTTTACTGTAAATATAGTTTAAAAAAAACATTAGTTTGTGAAACTAACAACAGAAGACTGAAACTTCTTATTTACCGAAAAAGTACTGCAAGAACTGCTAACTCATGCTTCCATGCCTAATAGCATGGCTTTTTCAAACTTTTAAAGGATAATAGTTATCCATTGGCCTTAGGAGCCAAAAAATTGGTGCAAGTCCAAATAAAAGTAATAAACTTATTCACCTCCTCTATCCTACTCACACTACTAATTCTAACCATCCCAATTATAGTAACCAACACAAACCTCTACAAAAGTAATAAATATCAACACTACATAAAAAACGTCATTACCTGTGCCTTCATTACAAGCCTAATCCCAACAATAATATATCTCCACACAAATCAAGAAACACTAATTTCAAACTGACACTGAACCACTATTCAAACACTCAAACTAACACTCAGCTTTAAAATGGATTACTTTTCACTTACCTTTATACCAGTCGCACTATTCATCACATGATCCATTATAGAATTCTCAATATGATATATACACTCCGACCCCCACATCAACCAATTCTTTAAGTATCTTCTCCTTTTCCTCATCACCATACTTATCCTCGTCACAGCCAACAATCTTTTCCAACTTTTCATTGGATGAGAAGGAGTGGGTATCATATCCTTCCTACTTATCGGCTGATGATTTGGACGAACAAACGCAAACACAGCTGCCCTACAAGCAATCTTATACAATCGTATCGGAGACATTGGTTTCCTAGTCTCAATAACATGATTCCTGTCCAATATAAACACATGAGATCTACAACAAATTTTTATACTCAATCAACACCCTTCAAACACTCCTCTCCTAGGACTCGTGTTAGCCGCAGCTGGAAAATCAGCCCAATTCGGACTTCACCCTTGACTCCCCTCAGCAATAGAAGGCCCCACCCCAGTTTCAGCCCTACTCCACTCAAGCACAATAGTCGTGGCAGGCGTCTTCCTACTTATCCGCTTCCACCCACTTATAGAAAACAATAAAACCATCCAAACAATAATTCTTTCTCTAGGTGCCCTAACCACCCTTTTCACAGCCCTTTGTGCCCTCACCCAGAACGACATCAAAAAAATCATCGCCCTCTCCACTTCAAGTCAACTTGGCCTAATAATAGTCACAATTGGCCTCAACCAACCCCACTTAGCATTCCTGCATATCTGCACTCACGCCTTTTTCAAAGCCATACTATTTCTATGCTCAGGTTCCATTATCCACAACCTAAACAATGAACAAGACATTCGAAAAATAGGAGGCCTATACAAGGCCCTCCCCTTCACCACAACCGCCCTCATTACTGGCAACCTAGCACTAACAGGAATGCCTTTCCTTACCGGATTCTACTCCAAAGACCCCATCATCGAAGCCACCACTTCGTCTTATACCAACGCCTGAGCCCTATTACTAACCCTAACCGCTACTTCCCTTACAGCTATTTACAGTACCCGCATAATTTTCCTCACACTATTAGGACAACCTCGTTTCTCCCCCTCCACAAACATCAACGAAAACAATCCCCTACTAATTAACCCTATTAAACGCCTACTTATCGGAAGCATCTTCGCTGGCTTCATCCTATTTTACAACATCCCTCCAACAACCGTACCCCTAATAACCATACCCTTATACTCAAAAATAGCAGCCCTAGCAGTAACTACTTTAGGCTTTACCATCGCATTCGAAATCAGCCTCAACACACAAAATCTAAAGTTTACATACTCTTCACACCCCACAAAATTTTCCACTCTACTAGGATATTTCCCCACAATTATACATCGCCTTCCTCCTCATCTAAACCTAGTCATAAGCCAAAAACTAGCAACTTCCCTACTAGACCAAACTTGACTAGAAATAGTCCTACCCAAAACAACAATATATACTCAATTAAAAGCCTCCATGCTAGTCTCCAACCAACAAGGCCTCATCAAACTCTATTCCTTATCTTTCCTCATCACCATTACCCTCATCATACTTCTATTTAACTGCCTCGAGTAATCTCCATAATAACTACAACTCCCATAAACAATGACCAACCTGTAACAACCACCAACCAAGCACCATAACTATAAAAAGCCGCAATCCCCATAACCTCTCCACTAATAACCCCAGAATCCCCTACTCCACAACCCACTCAACCCCCCAACCCATCAAACATAAACTCCCCTTCCCCACCCCCTAATACATATAAAACCACTAAAAACTCAACTACTAACCCCAAAAGAAATGCTCCTAAAACAACTTTACTTGAAGCCCAAACCTCAGGATACTGATCTGTAGCTATAGCTGTCGTATAACCAAACACAACTAACATCCCTCCAAGATAAACCAAAAACACAAGCAAGCCTAAAAAAGAACCACCAGAATTTAAAATAATCCCACATCCAACACCACCACCCACAACCAACCCTAAACCCCCATAAACAGGTGAAGGCTTCGAAGAAACCCCAATAATACTAATTACAAAAACAATACTTATAATAAAAACAATATACATCGCCATTATTCTCACATGGATTCTAACCATGACCAATGACATGAAAAACCATCGTTGTTATTCAACTACAAGAACACTAATGACCAACATTCGAAAAACACATCCACTAGTAAAAATCATCAACAACACATTCATTGATCTCCCAACCCCATCAAACATCTCCTCCTGATGAAACTTTGGCTCCCTATTAGGTCTATGCCTAATTATACAAATCTTAACGGGCCTATTCCTAGCAATACACTACACACCCGACACAACAACCGCCTTTTCATCCGTCACACACATTTGCCGTGACGTCAACTACGGCTGACTTATTCGATATCTACATGCAAATGGAGCCTCAATATTCTTCATCTGCCTTTACGCCCACGTAGGACGTGCTCTATACTACGGCTCCTACACTTTCCAAGAAACATGAAACATCGGAATCCTCTTACTATTCACACTTATAGCCACCGCATTCGTAGGCTACGTCCTACCCTGAGGACAAATATCATTCTGAGGTGCAACCGTCATCACCAACCTTTTATCAGCAATCCCTTATATCGGCAGTACCCTAGTCGAGTGAATCTGAGGTGGCTTTTCCGTAGATAAAGCAACACTAACACGATTCTTTGCCTTTCACTTCATCCTCCCTTTCATCATCCTAACACTAGCAGTTATCCACCTACTATTCCTACACGAAACAGGCTCAAACAACCCCACAGGAATTCCATCCGACACTGACAAAATCCCTTTCCACCCCTACTACACAATCAAAGACACCCTAGGCGCCCTCATCCTAATCCTAACCTCACTCACATTAACCTTATTTACACCTGACCTACTAGGAGACCCCGATAACTACACCCCAGCAAACCCGCTTAATACCCCAGCACATATCAAACCAGAGTGATATTTCCTATTTGCATACGCAATCTTACGGTCAATCCCCAATAAACTAGGAGGAGTTTTAGCCCTATTACTATCAATTCTTGTCCTAGCGTTCATTCCAATACTCCACACATCTAAACAACGAAGTATAATATTTCGACCCTTCAGCCAACTCCTGTTCTGAATACTAGTCGCAGACTTCCTAACCCTCACATGAATCGGAGGCCAACCCGTAGAACACCCTTACATACTACTGGGCCAACTAGCATCTATCCTATATTTTCTCCTAATCCTAGTACTAATACCAACAGCTAGCCTCATCGAAAACAAGCTCCTAAAATGAAGAGTCCTCGTAGTATAACGAAATACCCTGGTTTTGTAAACCAAAAACGGAGGAAACTACACCTCCCTAGGACTCAAGGAAGAAGTACTATACCTCACCGCCAGCACCCAAAGCTGAAATTCTACATAAACTATTCCCTGAAAATTTTCTTATTAAATAATCACCAAACCAAAGTACCACGCCAGTATTAAAACCAATCCCCCATATATGCTCTTTCAAATTTTATGCATGAGCTATCACATTTTAATTTATTGAATATCCCCATGCAAATGTACCTGTATATAAATATATATATATGCTATGTATAATCGTGCATTCATTTATTTTCCCTACGGTTAAACTTGAAGTCCGTATTAATTTTTATTGATTTTACATATTGGTCCCTCCCTTAGACCACGCGCTTGATCACCATGCCGCGTGAAACCAGTATCCCGCTTGGCAGGGATCCCTCTTCTCGCACCGGGCCCATGGACCGTGGGGGTAGCTAATTATGATCTTTATAAGACATCTGGTTCTTACTTCAGGACCATCTTAACTTAAAATCGCCCACTCGTTCCCCTTAAATAAGACATCACGATGGTTGCGGGCCTATTCCGTCCGTGATCGCGGCATTGCTTTGGACTCAGTACAGTTGGTATTTCTCTTTTTGGGGGCCTGCATAGACTCCCCTATGACCTTTACAGGTCTTGTCACAGTCAGGGATATCGTAGCTGGACTTGTATGTATTTTTGATCGTGCAAGCACAACCATTAGGTACAATTAAATTAATGGTTACAGGACATAGTACTCCACTAATCCCCCCGGACTCAAAAACCTGTATCTCATAGGGGTCCAACCCCCCCCTTTTTCGCCCAAAACTAACCCTCTGCTTAGATATTTACCATCACCCTAGAGTGCTTGCTCCCTAGATTTAAAAATTATTTTCTTAATAAATCAATACTAAATCTGACTCAAGCCCAATAATAAATTTATAAGAACAACTTTTATATCAAATTAG